AACGGTGAACTCCTTGGTTCGTCAACGTTTTGATCTCTGTTCTCGCGCGTGAAAAGCAGCATGCAATGTTGCCTTGCTTCACGTGAGCGCGCAGCGCTCGTGTTGCTTGAGATCCTCTCTAAACCGGCCGTGTTGCCAGCCCACGGACCCCGCTGCCGATCCGGTCGTCCATCTCGGAGTCATCAACATCTCTTTTAGAGGAGATGAGTGCCCCATAGAAAGCTTGATCTATCTGCCCCACCATTTTTTCGTATGCCTTTCGATCCTTCCAGTGAGAGACCTTCAGACCAAAGCATTGCCATTGCACGGGTACCCAATCCTACAACTTGATCAGTCTCCCATGTCCAGACGTCCGGGCGATTCAGATTAAGAAGTGAAGCCATCGTATAGCCCAACTTGTGACTATAGCTAACAAACATAGATAATAAAAAAAAGGGGATGTATAAAACCGGTACTCACTGATAGGAGTAGACTTCCGGTCGTATCTGACTTTGAAAAGCAATCATGAAAGGATCTAGACTAGGATCTTAGACTACGCTATTTTTTTATTCTTTCTTTGATTCGAAAGCATTCAAGCAAGGAAAGGCAAATGATAAAGAAGAGCGAGCATCAAACACAGCTTCCCGTCTATGTGATTATTGAATCCCAACGTTACGAACAAAGGGAGGAGGAAACAAGCTTCAAAAGAAAAGGGCTGGGCTTATGACTGAACACAAAAAGAATTGAAATGTTGAAGATGGAATTGATCTTTGACCTTGCCGTCAAGAACTGCTGTTCAGGTTTAGGAATCATCATGTCTTTCTTTTTATTGTTGTTAGCCGATTGATTCCTTGATCTTATCCTGTGCTCGGTAATCACACTAGTAACGCAGGGAATAAAGTGAGATCCGATGTGTCGATACCGGACCTGGACACGCTAACTAAACTGCTATCTTTGGCAAGGCAATCAACGGATGCTTCTAGCGCGCCAAGGCATTGTTTTTTTCCTTGCTAGTTAGCTTCGCTAGCTTGCTGGCTAGTTTTCTTTGCTCTAAATTGACCACTCACTACCTTGAAACAACTCGGACTATTCTTATGTAAAAGACACTACACCTTTAATCCTACTTCTCTCGAGTTGGAAAGGACTGTTCGTGTCGCTACTAGGTAAATCAATTCAGAGGTCGATTCCGATGCAGACTGGGCTTGAGATCCCACTGATCGTCGCTCTACAACTGCTTACTTTTTTTTTTAGGTGACTCACCTATCTCTTGGCGCAGTAAGAAACAAACCGTAGTGTCCCGATCAAGTACATAAGCAGAATACCGAGCCATTGCTTTAACTACTTCTTCACTTCTTTGGCTAAGGTGCTTACTCACGGATCTAGGAATTACCCATTATGGTGCTACTCCGCTCTTTTGTGAGAATCGCAGTGCTATTCAGATAGCCCAGAATTCTGTGTTTCATGAGGGCACCAAACACATTTAGACTGACTGTCATTTTATTCGTCAGCATATCCATAGTGGTACTATCAATCTTCTTTCCATCTCCTCTGCGGATCAACTAGCTGATATTTTCACTAAAGCACATCCACCTGGGCGTTTCAGTGACTTAGCTTCCAAACTCAAGTTGGTCTCAAAATTACCATCTTAAGTTTGAGGTGGGATGTTAATGTATATTGTATATAGTGTTCGTTTATAGTAGTCGTGTTTGTAGTAGTCCCACATTGGTTCTAAGTCTTTGGCCTCCTGCTTCTTGTATACTAGAAATAGAGTGAGTCACTCTTGTCTCATTTTCTCTATCAATGAAATCATAGATCATTCCATGAATTATCAAAAAGAATCCCTCTCTCTTAATGACTCTTCTTAGGGAGTAGAATCTGTTGCCTAGGAGCTCAGAGAAAGGTAGCGAAGTAATATTTTCTTTTGAAAGCAAAGAGGAGTGGAGTGGCGGTCGCGCAAGCAAGCGAAGTATAATAAGCCAAAACGATTATGCAACTTGGCCCCTTCAACTACTTAGGCGCAGGATAGAAGATGATGGAGCAGCATACCGGAGGAAAAGAGACGTCCTAATTCGAATCAAAAATACAAAATCAAAATAATGAATTAGGCATCATGTTCACTAGGTTATTCTTATATGGACAACGTTTGGAGAACGGATGACTAGAACAGATCGGTAAAGGCCTGACTCTATTCCTTCCTAAGGTCAGGAATAGCGGCCTTAAAGCTTCTCCTACTATCGGCTACCTAACTGTCGGGAAATCGGTGTCGTGGTGGTGCTACGAGATGGCGATTTATCGTATAGAAGAATAGATCCGCGGACCTATTGATTGACCATAGATGCGAACCGATCGACCGCTATCTAAGAGAAGAGTTGTAGTTCTTCTATCGAAAAAGGGCAAGGGGAGAAGATGTAGCGGCTTGCCTAGATCTCGTATTTCCCACGTAGTCCGTCGGTCAAACCAACGATTCTCTTCTCAAAGGTTTAGAGAGAGTCTTTTTCTTTTTCCGGTATGTAGCTCCGCG